GAGCCCAAACGATAGATTCAATGAGTTCTTGCCAATAACCACGGCCACTAAATAAAAACATTAAACTAAAAGCCCAGACAAAATGAGCGCCTAAGAAAAAAAGACCATATGCAGATAATGAAGAACCATAAGACTGAATTACTTGGGATGCCTGTGCCCACAAGAAATCTCGGAGCCAACCATTAATCGTAATGGAACTCTGTGCAAAGTTTCCCCCTGTGATATGAGTTACTATCCCTTGATCACTTACAGTACCCCAAACATCCGACTGCATTTTCCAACTGAAATGGAAAATGACTACCGAAATTGCATTGTACATCCAGAATAGACCTAAGAAAACATGATCCCAGGCGGAGACTTGACATGTTCCCCCTCGTCCAGGCCCGTCGCAAGGGAATCGAAAACCAAGATTTGCTTTATCAGGTATCAAACGGGAACTACGAGCAAATAAAACACCTTTCAAAAGTATTAATACAGTCACATGGATGGTAAATGCGTGAATGTGATGGACTAAAAAATCTGCGGTTCCTAATGGAATAGGTAACAAAGCGACTTTGCCGCCTACAGCTACTAACTCGCCACCTCCCCACGTTAAGCTGGTACTTGTTGTTGCACCAGGAGCTGTTACGCCAGGCGCGTCAGCATGGATATTTTGTACCCATTGAGCAAAGATGGGTTGTAATTGTATGGCGGTATCCGAAAACATATCTTGGGGACGGCCTAAAGCACTCATGGTATCATTATGAATGTACAAGCCAAAACTGTGAAAACCTAGAAATATACATACCCAGTTAAGGTGGGATATGATTGCATCGCGGTGTCTAAGGACGCGATCTAATAGATCGTTGTATCGAGTAGTTGGATCATAGTCTCTTACCATAAAAATGGCTGCATGTGCAGCAGCACCAACTATTAGAAATCCGCCTATCCACATGTGGTGTGTGAACAAGGAAAGTTGTGTACCATAGTCAGTAGCTAGGTATGGATAGGGGGGCATAGAGTACATATGATGAGCTACAACAATAGTTGTAGAACCTAGCATAGCTAGGTTAAGAGATAATTGAGCATGCCATGACGTTGTTAGGATTTCATAGAGACCCTTATGGCCTTGTCCTGTAAATGGGCCTTTATGAGCCTCCAAAATATCTTTAAGTCCATGACCAATACCCCAGTTGGTCCTATACATATGACCAGCGATCAGGAAAAGAATAGCAATAGCTAAATGATGGTGCGCAATATCGCTCAACCATAGGCCACCGGTTATTGGATCTAGTCCTCCGCGAAAAGTAAGAAATTCTGCGTATTTGGACCAATTCAAGGTGAAAAAGGGGGTTGCTCCTTCGGCAAAACTAGGATAAAGTTGAGCCAAAAGGTCACGATTCAAGATAAATTCATGAGGAAGTGGTATCTCTTTAGGATCAACTCCAGCGTCAAGAAATTGGTTAATCGGTAAAGATACATGGATTTGGTGTCCTGCCCAAGAAAGAGACCCAAGTCCTAATAACCCCGCTAAGTGGTGATTCAACATGGATTCTACATCTTGGAACCAGGCCAATTTGGGAGCGGCTTTGTGATAATGGAACCAACCAGCAAAAAGCATTAACGATGCAAAAATCAATGCACCGATTGCGGTACAATAGAGTTGTAACTCACTAGTTATTCCAGATGCTCGCCAAATCTGAAAAAAACCGGAGGTTATTTGGATTCCTCGGAAACCCCCGCCTACATCACCATTCAAAATTTCTTGCCCTACTATTGGCCAAACTACCTGAGCACTGGGTCCAATGTGAGTAGGATCGCTTAGCCATGCTTCATAATTGGAAAAACGGGCACCGTGGAAGTACATGCCACTCAACCAAAGAAAGATAATGGAGAGTTGACCGAAATGAGCACTAAAGATTTTTCGAGAGATCTCCTCCAAATCACCGGTATGACTATCGAAATCGTGAGCATCAGCATGTAGGTTCCAGATCCAAGTGGTAGTATCGGGGCCCTTAGCTATTGTTCTTGAGAAATGCCCGGGTCTGGCCCATTCCTCAAAAGATGTTTTTACAGGATCCCTATCCACAACAATTTTAACTTCTGGTTCCGGCGAACGAATAATCATTAAGTCCTCCTCTTTCCGGACAAGACATACAAAGAGACCCGCCAACTGTCTTTTTAGTGAATCTTTGAAGGATAGATATTATGATTAGTCCTTTTCTTTACTATACTATCTACCGCCCTTCTATTTTTTTTTTAGTTATTCACTGGAGCAATTATATATTGAAGTCAATCCGAGGCAAGTGTTCGGATCTATTATGACATAAGGATTAGGTGCCTAACGGACATTGGTTATCCTGGAAAATTATTTCCCGACGTAACAAAAAAAGGATTTTTTTTTTACGTTTTAATTTAAGAAGCTAGTGTATTTTTTTTTTTAGGGTATAAGCCCTACATCTACTTTCCTTGAGTGAGCATAATATAAATATTATTATTCGATTCCAAATTCCAAGAAACTCATTAGAATTTAAAAAAAAAATCGTCCTTTAGGTAGGAATATTTAGATTGCCCCCTTTTATTTACTTTATTACCTCTGTTCTAGAGCCTATCCCTATTGTTTATCCTTAGGAAATATGATAAAAATATAAAATCGAAGGTAGAAGAAAGGGATATAATGAAATTCTTGATTCGATCTTCCTACCAAAATTATTTGATTAATGGATCAACAACCAAACCGCCCATTTTATGAAAATGAAGAGTGGTCTTATTCAAATTCAAAGCGCTTCGTAATCTTCAACCAGTTCTGTGCTTCAATATAATTTCCCGGAGTAAGCGCTATAGCTTGTTTCCAATACTCAGCAGCTTGATCAAACCAAGCTTCCGCAATTTCCGAATCGCCCTGTAGAATGGCCTGTTCTCCTCGGTCGGAATAGGCAGTTCCTTCCCCTAGAACCGTACTTGAGAGTTTCCTACCTCATACGGCTCAGAAATTGCTATCTTAATTTCCCCTATCTTAACTGAATTCGATTTCTCAAAAATCGATCCAATTTCTTCTTGGGTTAAGCAGAAGAAGTTAATTACCTAAGTTTCAAACCCTAATTTTGATCAATAATCAGTCTGATCTTTTCTCCCACCTTCAGAAGAATGAAGCATAGATAGACCTATATCCTTCGTTCGAATTTTCTGAAAGGTAACTATCTCGGTTTCGTGTCTTTCATATATGAAATTTCTATAGAATCCTTGAAAAAGACTTTTTCCCATAAGAAAGAAAAAAGAACTTACTATCTTTGGGATCTGATACTACACCGCTGCTTAATCCTTTAGTGGATCGGCTCTATTACATAAGCAGATTCCTAAATTTTGCCCCATATCATGGTATAATTAAGCAGTTTTTTTTAGTTGTATTGACCCAGTCGCTCACTAATTGATCTTTACGGTGCTTTCTCTATCAATTTGAGACTTTATCCATAGAGTAGTAGTATAGGCTCGACTTTCTTCTTATTTTGATTCTCATGAAGTGTTCTTCCTTCCTACAGCTGATAGGGCAAAATCATTGTTTTGACGATCCCTATGTAGAAAGCCCTTTTTCTAGTAAATACTAGAAAATTTCATCTTTTTTTCTTCTTTCTTTCTATAGTGGAGATAGTCGCACGTAATGACAGATCACGGCCATATTATTAAAAGCTTGCGGTAAGAAGGGATTTCGTTCTAGCGCCCGGAAATAATATTCCAAAGCCTTTGTATGCTCTCCATTGCTTGTGTATATAAGGCCGATGTTATATAGTATATAACTTCGATCATAGGGATCAATTTCTAGTCGCGTAGCTTCATAATAATTCTGCAAAGCTTCCGCATAATTTCCTTCGGATTGAGCCAACATCCGTTACGGTCGTTCATTCTATTCAAAAAATCTCCGTTCCAAAACCGTACATGAGGTTTTCATCTCATACGGCTCCTCCCTTCTGTACATAGTACTAAGCAAAAAATCTATAGAATGAAAATAGAATTAGTTCCATCTCATTATGGACCGAAAGGGGCTGGTATTTTTCCAAGAAATCTCTAGCCAACCTTCCCCCAAGAGGTTTTTCTTAACACCAATGAATTCTATTAATGCTAGAGGAAAACGATAGCTCCAGGAATTTCTTTGTTCTCAACGCCTCCTATTTAGAGGAATTAGCCACTTCAACGACCTTTGATGGTTATAAGGGTATCCAACGTACAAACCTGATGGTTGTTTGCTATCCCAACCATTCTTCCCAACCCTGATACCGATCAGGAAAGGGTTAATTTCTAACAAAGTTTTTCTCTTGTTGATTCCTATTTTGAGGTGTAGTGCTTTTCTCCCCTATGCTGCCTATTGGTCCTAGTAAAGTAGGATTAGCCTGTAATACAGAACCTATCCTGTAGGTGTAACCTTTCGCTCAATACTCAAATCTACAATTGAAGCATCTAAGGCCACATCAATCGAGGATACACGACAGAAGGAATTGTTAGTTCACCTCACCTTCCCCAAGCGTGGGTTTCCTTTACTAATTTTGTTCTCTCTATGCGAACCCCCTCTCTTTCTCGTAAGACTGAGATGTAGGTAGGGCTAAAAAAAAAAAAACAAAAAAAAAAAAGAGTCAAATCGCACCATCTCTATAATAAGTAAATGCCCTTTTTTCCCCTGAGGTTGTCGGAATTATTTGCAATAAAATATTGGCTACAATCGAGGAGGTCTTATCAATGAAATTTCCATTTATACGGGATCTAGGCATAATTCCCAATCCATTCTATATAGAATTCTTTTCATTCTATCACAAAATAACATAAAAACTTATAAATCGCTCCATATGCTCTAAATGGATAAGAGAGGTATGGATTTTCTACTCAGCTCAAATTGTCTCCTTTTCCTTCTGTTTGGACAAGAAGAGATATGAAATATTTGACTAAGATTGGATTTCATTCCACTTTCCTATTTCTCAACAACAACTTCTGTCATCAGCTATTTCGCGTTTTCAAAGTCATTAATTATCCCATACCCTTTTTTATTTAGATTTTATGGCGTAACATACCTTATGCAAATAGAATTCTAGGGTTCCTTGGTTCCTTTATTTTCTTATGGAATAATAAGGATTCTTCTATTCTCTTTTTATTTGGGTTTTCTCCAAAGAAAAACTTTTGAGGGAGCAGAATTCCTAGTAAAAAAAAGAATTTTTCCAATAGAGCCATGGAATCCCCGAACGGTTGTGGTTGTACCCGTACTGCAGGAATACGAAAACTCGCTATTCACTCAGTTTATTTTCCATAATAAGATTATGTAGGAGAGATGGCCGAGCGGTTCAAGGCGTAGCATTGGAACTGCTATGTAGACTTTTGTTTACCGAGGGTTCGAATCCCTCTCTTTCCGTTTCTCTTAATTGATCAACGTTACCGATCACAATGTATCAAATCAAATAACAATTTATTTGAGCAATAATACCTTTTTTTAATAAAATTCTCTAAAGCAAATTACTTTGGTATGTAAAATCTAACAAAAAAGAAAAAAGATCCTAAGGTTAATCTATTTCTGCTAGGTGAATGGGAAAATACGAATTAAGAGCCTTAGGTCTATTTAGTTCAGGGAAAGGGGAAGGGGAAAAAAATTCTATGAACCTTTCCTTTTGCGTTAAGCTCAAGTCTGACGAGAGTAATATTCTACAACTAACAACTCATTTATTTTCAGACCGACCCACTTTCTATCTAGGATTTTTTGTACTAGTCCTTTATATTGCAATGTATCAACCGTCAAATGCTTTGGCAATTTGCCCGGATCGGATGAAGCAATAGAATTTTGAACCAGACGTTTTGATCTTTGGTTATCCTTCGTAGTAATAATATCTCGGGGTTTGCAACGAAAACTTGGTATATCAACTATACGACCATTAACTAAAATATGTCTATGATTAACTAATTGCCGGGCCCCAGGAATGGTTGAAGCCATACCCAATCGAAAAACAATATTATCCAAACGCATTTCAAGTAATTGTAGTAAAACTTGACCTGTTGACTTTTTTGCTTTTCCAGCGATATGTACATATCTAAGTAATTGTCGTTCTGTCAGACCATAATGAAAACGCAATTTCTGTTTTTCTTGAAGACGAATACGATATTGCTCTTTTTTCCCAGAATGGAATTTCTTTTTCAGATTACTTCCGGATTTAGGCGTTTTTCTAGTGAGTCCTGGTAAAGCTCCCAGACGGCGTATTTTTTTTAAACGAGGTCCTCGATAACGGGACATGAAGACTCCTTTTTTTATTTTTTTATTGAAATTACATTTTACACAATAAATTTCACTGTATTTACATTACAGAATACATCGAAATTAAAACTGAATTAAACTAAAGGATAAACAGAGTAAAATCTACTAAAGTACCAAAAAAATGGAATTTCATCAACATCTGGATTTTTTGTATATATATTATTTATTTTAATGTTTTGTATCTAGCAAAATTGTAAGGTAGAACGACGTAATGGACTCTGGATTCTCCATTAAATTTGGAGAAAAAAAAAAAAGAGATTCTTGTTCATGGAACATCAATAGAGAAAAAAGCCGACTATCGGATTTGAACCGATGACCCTCGCATTACAAATGCGATGCTCTAACCTCTGAGCTAAGTGGGCTTACATAACAGAAATAGTGTAACAAATAGAAATATATATAGGAAATCTTTAAAATGGCAGATCTTAATTATTAATCTTAGTTATTAACTAGTTCGAAATTTGAAATTCTACTTAGAAAAAAAAAAAAAAATACTAGAATTTCATAAAGATAAAGTTAGCTTGATATGCTTAACTAAACAATATTCTTAAATAGGATTGTAGAATTTAATAGAGGATTATAGAATTTAATAGGATTATAAAATTTATTGAACTTTCTTTTTTTTTTCTCTAACTCGCAAATCCATTTTTCTAATAGAATCTATTCCAATTTCTATATTGAATTTGATTTCAGATATTTTCAATTTGATATGGCTTGGACGAATAATCTAATACATAGAAAAGAATCATCTATATGAATAATAAAGAGAAAATGCGAATCTCTTGGCATTTTCATTCGAGCATTATATACATTTTTACATTTTTTGAAATATTTTGTTTTTTTTTATTTGTTAATAATTTAAGGATTAATATTTCACTAAGGAAAAGATAGAATCATAACAAATGAAATTTCTAATTCTGATTAGAAAAAAAAAAAGAATGAATATCAAGCGTTATAGTATGATTTTGGATATTCTAAAAAAGGAAAGAGGAGGGTGGGGGAGAGAAAAACTTTTGGATATATTGATTCCGATTGAATTGCAAATATATCAACGGTAGAATCAATTCAATTCTGAATTGCACTAAGCAGGGTCTCTTGAATAGAGACGAGCTGCTAGACTACGTCGAATAATGAATTCAATGATTCAAAAAAACTAAGAGATGTAGGAAATTACACAAGGAATCCAGGTTTCAAAGAAAAAAAAAAGGACAATGGGGATATGGCGAAATCGGTAGACG